TGCTTATCATCTTAAATTGAGGTGATTGGATTTGCACCAATGGAAACCATAAATTTCATACACAATAGAGGGATAGGGATATGATAGATTTTTTTATTTTTAGATAGTGAATGGAGTTTGTTTTTCCATTCTATCCTATTCATCGGTATTGATCATGGATACTGGAAAAATTGTTTTCTTTCTTTTGGGCTAGCTCATGATCTGAACGAGTCGCACATACACCCTAGTACATGTTCCTCGACGCTGAGGGCATCCCCCAAGAGCGGGGGATTTCGTGACATTTCGGATTGGCTGTCTTGTATTTCTAATAAGTTGTTTAATAGTTGGCATGTTGAATCATATCCATAATATGATGGGCTGGTTTAGATCGATCCTAACCAGATGATTATGAATTACTTCTAGTTAATATTCTATTAAATAAGTTTTTATAGATAGAATATTAAACTTGGTAAAATAAAAAGATAAAATCTCAAATCACGGAGTTGGGCGAAATCCATGCTATTTTCATGCAACCGCTACAAGATCAACAATTCCATAAGCTTGGGCTTCTGTTGCTGACATAAAAACATCTCTTTCCATGTCTTCGGATACAACCCATAAAGGTTTACCCGTTCTTTGTACATAAACCCTTGTGAGGGTTTCACGCAGTTTCAGCAGTTCTTCCGCTTCCAGGATAAATTCTCCCGTTTGTGCCTCATAAAAAGAACTAGCAGGTTGATGGATCATTACCCTGATGATATAACATAATAAAAGGTTCCTCTATCTCGCATGATGAAAGGAAGAGAAAAGAAAGAAAGATAAAGAATAACAAGCTAAAACAAAGATAGAATTGAACAACCGTACAGGCATCTTTTGTGCGTTGCATACGGCTCTACAATCAAATTGACCCTTACCTTCCATCAAAGACAGAGAAAAATAGGATCTATCAGACCCATATCGGTAAATGATCAAATTACCACCCTTCCTTTCCAAGGAGTTTAAAAATACTATGATGGCTCCGTTGCTTTATATATTTATGATTTTTTTTGTCTGTGATTCAGCAATCCCAAAGTTTCTTTTTGAGCCGATCAAATAAAATAAGGAAAAAATAATCTTATTTTATTTTTTATTTTCGCACTCTTTCATAACATATGTTAAAAGTCCTCTAGTGTGAAAACAAAAAGTTTGTGACGCTGAACTGGACTCCCGATAGATAAGATAAAATCGGAAATACCTTTAATCTCATACTACTCTTTCGATACATAATCTAATGTTTTGCAAAAACAATAAAAAACTTTCTCATATCGAATTCAAAGTGCCATGCTATTATTACTTAATATTCATATTTCATATGGCGAAGGCATAGTCTTTTTTTTTTCTCTCAAATAAAAACCTCATTGGCGCCAAGCGTGAGGGAATGCTAGACGTTTGGTAATTTCTCCTCCGACTAGGATAAAAGATCCCATTGAAGCGGCTAATCCCATGCATATTGTATGTACATCTGGTCGCACAAATTGCATAGTATCATAAATAGCTACTCCGGGTATTACCCATCCGCCAGGAGAGTTTATAAACAAATACAGATCTTTGGTATCATCCTCGATACTGAGATATACCATAAGACCAATAAGCTGATTCGATATTTCACTATCAACCTCTTGGCCTAAAAAAAGTAATCTTTCTCGATAAAGTCGGTTGATTAGGGTAAAGTTGTATCCCTTAGGAACCGTACATGCATCTTTTGACGCATACGGTTCAAAAAAAAAATTGCGAAAAAAAAAACGAATCAATGTGTAGATTCCAGTCCTCTTTCTTTTTTCATAGCAGGTTTCTAACGAAAGGACTTTTTCTTCGATTTTTCAATAAAGACGAGTTTTGACTCCTTTCCTTATAATAAAAAAAAGAATTCACTAAACTTATCGAATTAACTTCTCATTGATGTATTGTTTCATCGAGATCCAATCCAAATCACGATGTAATTTTCTTGTTCTTGAATGGGCCTCGTTAATCTTTTTAGGTTTATGCTCTACTCCGGGTAAAGATCCGCCCGATTTCGATTTGCACATATAGGACAAATGCTCTCATTACCATTTCTTTTTGTTATGACTTTCTTTTTTTTTTCAATTCATTTCATGCCTTCCGCCAAATATTTGATGTATTCATCCATTCGATTGATTAACATTGATTAATTGAGACCGCTTCTCTTTCCAAACGGGATCTCTTTACAAATAGGAATTATTTATGATACAAGTAGTAATCATAGATATATTACCAATTGGGTTTTTCTAAACGGAGCCTGGATACTTCATTTTATTAGCCCAACCAACCCAACCATAAATCATTCTAATTGATAATAGTAATCTGAATCCCCCCCAAAAATGGATTTGATTTAATAGTACCTCACGCTCCAAATTTTTGATGATTCAATTAATCTTTCTTGGGCGAAACCGAGGATATCTCGATCGGGGGAGATAACGGGGAAATCCCATATGACCCAATATTTCTGACAAGTCGCGCTATA